GTATTCCTATAGCTCCAATAAACAAGGTAAATAGTACCAAAACAAGCATCGGAAATAATATAGTATTATCCGATTCCTGGGGATAGGAAAAAATTCTTTTAGTACCAAAATGATTAATAGTAATAAAAGGACACGTCATCTTTCTTACAGTACCACCAGTTTGATATATTTTCTTCCAAAAAAAACAAAAAAAAGAAGCTCTTTCATTATTATTTTTATTATTTATTGTTAATAAAGGTAATAAACGCATTTTTTTTTTTAAGATTTTTGATCCCTGTTTACCCCATAAAGATATTGAATAGAATGCGCTGTTTTTTTTACCACTATAATTTTGAAAATAAATATTTAAATGCCCTTCAAAAGTAAGTAAATAAACCCGAAACATATAAAATGCAGTTAATCCTGCTGTGGAAAAAGCTATTATTGCGAAAATAGGTGAATACGACCAACTATCATTAAGAATTTCATCTTTGGACCAAAAACAGGCGAGAGGGGGAATACCACAAAGAGAAAGGGTTCCTAATAAAAAAGCAATTTTTGTAATTGGAACATGTTTTGTTAAACCACCCATAAGAACCATATTTTGACTCTTATCCGGAGAATAGCCAACAATACCTTCCATTGAATGAATAATGGATCCAGATCCTAAAAACAACAATGCTTTCGAATAAGCATGAGTAATCAAATGAAATAAAGCGGCTCGATAGGAGCCCATACCTAAAGCTAACATCGTATAACCCAATTGAGACATTGTAGAATAAGCTAAACCTCTCTTAATATCTTTTTGAGCAAAAGCTAAAGTAGCTCCTAATAGTACTGTTATTATACCTATCAAAGCTATTAGCTTCATTATGTAAGGTATAACTACGAAAAGAGGAAGAAGTCGAGCTACAAGAAAAATTCCCGCTGCTACCATGGTAGCAGCATGTATTAGAGCCGAAATAGGGGTAGGTCCTTCCATGGCATCCGGTAACCACACATGAAGGGGGAATTGCGCCGATTTAGCAATTGCACCGGAAAATAATAGGAAAGCGCACAAGGTAACAAATAAAAAATGAACCTCATTATCATTATTATAAATCAAGTTATTGAATATTTCAAACAAATCCTGAAATTCGAAACTGCCTGTTATCCAATAAAGACCTAAAATTCCTAATAATAAACCAAAATCGCCTACACGATTAGTTACGAATGCTTTTTGACAAGCATTGGACACAATAGGTCGTGTGAACCAAAAACCTATTAATAGGTAAGAGCACATTCCAACCAATTCCCAAAAGATATAAATTTGGATTAAATTCGAACTGGTAACTAATCCCAGCATTGAAGTATTGAAAAAAAAAAAACTCATATAAACAAAAAATCTCAAATAGCCTTGATCATGAGACATATAACTGTCACTATAAACAAGAACCAAAATTCCAACCGTAGTAATTAATATTAACAAAATAGAAGTAAGTGGGTCAATCAAGTGCCCGAACTCTAAGGAAAAATCATTGTTGATGGTCCAAGACCATACATATTGATAAATGGAACTGCTATTTATTTGCTGAATAAACAGATCGGTCGAAAAAACCATAACTATACTTAACAATAAAACACTGGGAAAAGCCCATATACGGTGAAGCTTTTTTGTTGACACCGGAAAAAGTAGCAGTCCCATTCCTATTAACATAGGGACTGGAAGTGTAACGAAAGATATAATCCATAAATATTGATATGTATGTTCCATAAAAAAAATCTTATTATTTTTAATTAAAAAAAAAAAATGAATTCTTTCTTATCAGTCAATAAAAAAAAAAAAATGAATTAAGTTTAACTTCTTTTATAACTGTCTTGACAATTTTTATTTTTAATCACTATAGAAAATAGAACCTTTGATGCCTTCAATCCAATTAAAAGAAGTACCAGGTAGATAAAAATGTGTAAATTTTGACTGATCTAGTTTAGATCATATCTTTGGGCTGGATAATGTATCAAGGTATATACATTAAATTAGATAAGATTTTTCAATTTTAAAGAATTTTAAAGTCCGGAACAGAACTCGAAACTTTTTTGTTATATTATATGTCCATAAATCAATACCTAATGGAGTTGCTAAACCTTAACACAAATTTTCTACCTAACGAAACCCTAAGGATTAATACAATAAAATAGTTTCAGAAATCCCTTGAATGGAATGTTGAAATTGAAAAAATGAAAAAACATTAATTTTAATGTTTCTAAAAAAATATTACATTGAATTAACTCCTTCAAGCTCGCCGATTGAATAAAAAAAGGTTATTATAATTTTGAGCAAGCCGCCATGGTGAAATCGGTAGACACGCTGCTCTTAGGAAGCAGTGCTAGAGCATCTCGGTTCGAGTCCGAGTGGCGGCATAACATTTTTAAATTATCTATTTTTAAATTATCTAATTATTAAAAGGATAGAATAAATCCTATAATGAATTCAATTCCGTATGTAGAATTATGGATAATTAAAGTATTCCCCCCTTTTTTTTATGATATTTTTGACTTTAGAACATATATTAACTCATATATCTTTTTCGGTCGTTTCAATTGTAATTATAATTCATTTTCTAACCTTATTAGTTAATGAATTCGTGGAACTCTATGATTCGTCAGAAAAAGGCATGTTAACTACTTTTTTCTGCCTAACAGGATTACTAATTACTCGTTGGATTTATTCGGGACATTTACCAATAAGTGATTTATACGAATCATTAATATTTCTTTCATGGATTTTCTCTATTATTCATATGGTTCCATATTTTAAAAAACATAAAAATTATTTAAGCACAATAACCGCACCAAGTACTTTTTTTACCCAAGGCTTTGCTACTTGGGGTCTTTTAACCGACATGCATCAATCTAAAATCTTAGTACCTGCTCTCCAATCCCAGTGGTTAATAATGCACGTAAGTATGATGGTATCGGGCTATGCAGCTCTTTTATGTGGATCATTATTGTCAGCAGCACTTCTAGTAATTACATTTCGAAAAGTCATAAGAATTGTTGGTAAAAACAATAATTTATTAAATGATTCATTTCCCGTTAATGAGATCCAATACATGATGGAAAAAAAAAGTATTTTTAAAAATACTTTTTTTCCTTCTTCTAGGAATTATTACAGGTTTCAATTGATTCAACAATTAGATCATTGGGGTTTTCGTATTCTTAGTATAGGGTTTCTTTTTTTAACCATAGGTATTCTTTCAGGAGCAGTCTGGGCTAATGAAGCATGGGGATCATATTGGAATTGGGATCCAAAAGAAACTTGGGCATTTATTACTTGGACCATATTCGCAATTTATTTCCATACTCGAACAAATAAGAATTTGGAAGGTTTAAATTCTGCAATTGTCGCTTCTATCGGTTTTCTTATAATCTGGATATGCTATTTTGGGGTTAATTTATTAGGAATAGGACTACATAGTTATGGTTCATTTACATTAATATCTAATTGAATTGAAGAAAGAGTTTGACAAATATAACCATAGGACAGCTTAACATATATATAAGAAGCTTCAGGTAAGTCGTTGAGAACCTTTTGAATCACTCAAGTAATGGAGTGATTCAAAAGGTTCTCGCAAATGCTAAACATATCTGATTACAATTCCGTTTTTTTTTTTTTTTATTTTATAATAACTAATAACTACCTATAAAATTATAAGAATTACCTATAAAAAAAAATTAGCTATAAAAATAATTAGATAGAATAGCTTCGACCTTGTCAACTGATAATGAGAAAACGAAATCCGGATAAATACCAATACTGATTACAGGCAGAAGGATAGCAATCGAAACAAATAATTCTCGTGGTCCAGAATCAAAAAAATAAGAATTTGTGGTATTAAACAGCTTGTATCCATAGAACATCTGGCGTAACATAGATAATAAATAAATAGGAGTCAATATCGTTCCAACTGCCGTTACAAAAGTAATTAGTATTTTTGGCATTAAAAAATATTTTTTGGCGGTAATTATTCCAAAAAATACTACCAATTCCGCAAAAAAACCGCTCATGCCCGGTAATGCAAGAGAAGCTAATGATAAGATACTGAACATCATGAATATTTTTGGCATTAGGGTAGCCATTCCGCCCATTTCGTCAAGATAAACAAGACGTATTCTATCATAACTTGTTCCTGACAAGAAAAAAAGCGCAGCGCCGATAAATCCATGAGATATTATTTGTAAAATGGCCCCGTTGAGTCCCATATCGCTTATAGAGCAAATTCCTATAATTGTAAAACCCATATGAGATACAGAAGAATAGGCTATTCTTTTTTTTAAATTTTTTTGACCAGAAGATGTTGAAGCTGCATAGATTATTTGTATTGCGCCTACTATTATCAACCAAGAAGAAAATATAGAATGGGCGTGGGATAATAATTCCATATTTATTCGAACCAATCCATATGCTCCCATTTTTAATAAGATTCCAGCTAAAAGCATACAAGTACTGTAATGTGCTTCTCCATGGGTGTCTGGTAACCATGTATGTAAGGGTATAATCGGTGATTTGACAGCAAAAGCAATAAGAAATCCAATATAGAATAGTATTTCCAAGGTCACAGGATATGATTGATTAGCTGATGTTTCAAAATTGAATGTTGGTTCATTGGAAGCATAGAAAGCGATACCTAAGGCCCCCATTAATAAAAAAACAGAACTTCCTGCAGTATACAAAATAAATTTTGTAGCTGAATACAGACGTTGCTTTCCCCCCCACATGGCTAGAAGTAGATAAACAGGAATTAATTCTAACTCCCACATAATGAAAAAAAGTAAAAGATTTTGAGAAGAAAATAATCCTATTTGACCACTATACATTGCTAACATCAAAAAATGAAATAATCGAGAATCCCGAGTAATTGGCCGAGCCGCTAAAGTAGCTAAAGTGGTGATAAATCCGGTCAGTAAAATAGGTCCTAGAGAAAGTCCATCTATTCCTAATCTCCAGTAAAAATCAAAAAAATTAATCCATTTATAAGACTCCGTCAATTGGATTAAGGGATCGTCCAATTGGAAATAATAAGAGAATGCATAGGTCATTAAAAGGAGTTCTAGTACACATATAAATATAGTATACCACCTAATTACCTTATTTCCTCTATGAGGGAAAACGAAAATCAAGAAACCCGCGGATATTGGTAAACCTACAAATATTGTTAACCAAGGAAAAGAATTCGTGGTAAAGACAAGATACACTTGGACAAGAAAAACCCGTACTCGAAAACCTAATCTATTTTTTTTTTTATTATTATTATTTTTTGAGTACGGGTTTTTGTCGGTAAACAAAAAATCAAATGTATTCAAGTGGTTTTTTCTGGAAAGTATTAATAAGCTAGACCCATGCTTCGAGTTGTTTCATGCCATAGATAAACTCGAACACTCAAGAAATCTGTTGGACAGGCGGATTCGCATCTCTTACAGCCAACACAGTCTTCTGTTCTTGGAGCAGAAGCAATTTGCTTAGCTTTACACCCGTCCCAAGGTATCATTTCTAATACATCCGTGGGGCAGGCCCGGACACATTGAGTACACCCTATACATGTATCATAGATTTTTACTGAATGTGACATTGGATCTATAATTTTTTTTTTTTACGTCATAAATTTTCGATCTAGTAAATTTTTAAATGAATCATATATTTAGACACCAGATGAATCAATGATTTATCATAATTTGTCTATTCAATTTCGGATCGACTCATGAGATAGAACCAAGATACTTTAATTTCTTACGTTTTCGTAAACATTATCAGATACGCTATGTATTATAGATGTCAATTCAAATTAATGAATCTAAATATTTTATATGATTAATACTACTTATTCAACAAATTCAATTGATTGATACGGATTGATTTTCTGTTACGATAAATTGACGAAACTATAGCCGGCCCGATAGCTGCTTCAGCGGCTGCGATAGATATAACAAAAATTGATAAAATATTTCCTTTTAATTGTCGACTATCAAAAAAATCAGAAAATGTTACGAAATTTAGATTGACGGCATTCAATATAAGTTCAAGACACATAAGGGCTCTAACCATATTTCGACTCGTGATCAATCCATAGATACCGATAGAAAATAAATAAGCACTCAAACCAAGCACATATTCGAGCATCATCGCCCAACTCCTTATCGATTTCGATTTATTTCAATATGAACAATGAACAACAATTTAACATCAACAGATTAGATTGACTAGAATAAGAATATCACAAGTACAAAACAAAAAAAATAGATTGGAATATAGATCGAATAAAAGAATTTATATATGAATAATCTTAAAATAAATGTGATAACATAGAATAAAGTCTGATTTGGATTGCGATTGCCAATTTAAAAGATTTATTACTGACGAGCCGTGGCAATCGCACCTATCAAAGCAACTAAAAGAATTATTGAAATAAATTCAAATGGAAGAAAAAAATCTGTTGATAAATGAATTCCAATTTGTTGACCATTACTTACCAAATCTTGCTCTATAATCTGGTTTGCTCTTGTAGTCCAAATAATCCCATACCATGTTGTATTTGAAATAATAGTAATTAGTAAAACAAAAAGACTTGTACAAATTAGAGAAGTAAGACCATTCCCAACAGTCCAAAGATTGAAATCTTTGTAATATTCTGAACCATTCATGAACATCACAGCAAATAAAATTAAAACATTTATAGCTCCCACATAAATAAGGAGCTGCGCCGCAGCTACAAAATGAGAGTTTGATAAAATATAGAATAAGGATATACAAACAAGAACCAATCCTAATGAAAAGGCAGAAAAAATGGGATTGGTAAGTAATACCACTCCTAGACCTCCTAATATAAGACCTAATCCTAGAAAGACTAAAAGAAAATCATGTATTGGTCCAGGTAAATTCATTGTACGTAAAATAAAAGATAAAAAAATCAAATTCTTTTTTTTTTTTCATGACTTTATTGACCCGACCAGGAAAAACTTATTTAGAATGGGTTCCTAATTGAATTAAATCCTAAAAGGTTTAAATTACTGTAGTACCGCTATCGGACTAATCTCATTCTTTCTCGAAAAAATAAAAATTGACACTTTAATTTTTATTTCTATTTCGAAATAGAAATAATTATATAGAAATAATTATGGATAGAATTATGACTATATTAATAGATTTTCAATCCAAATTAAGCTGCGCTGCAATTCTTACCAATCAATCAAATCCAATCGCTAGTTGGGATTTGTAGCTTTTGTAGTTATTGACCAAACAAAATGAAAAAAAAAAATATTTCAGACTTTTAGATCAAACCTAGATCTTTGTTTAATGATTAAAAATGACTCTTCAATCAATCTTTAATCAAAGGGGGTTTGCCCATTTTGATTAAAGATTGAGGTGAATTCAAAATTGTTCGAATTGTATAATCGTCAATTACTGACATTGGTAAACGACCTAAAGCAATTTGGTTATAATTCAATTCGTGACGATTATAGGTAGAAAGTTCATATTCTTCAGTCATTGATAAACAATTAGTTGGACAATACTCAACACAGTTGCCACAAAATATACAGATTCCGAAATCAATACTGTAATTAAGCAATCGTTTCTTTCGAATATTAGTTTCCAATTCCCAATCAACAACAGGTAAATCTATAGGACATACACGAACACATACTTCACAAGCAATGCATTTATCAAATTCAAAATGGATTCGACCGCGGAAACGCTCCGATGTGATTAATTTTTCATAAGGATATTGAATAGTTACAGGTAAACGATTTACGTGGGATAAGGTAGTCATGAAACTTTGACCAATGTACCTTGCAGCCCGTATGGTTTGTTGACCATAATTCATGAACCCAGTTACCATAGGGAACATATCGTGAATCTCTATGAATAATTTTATATTTGTTTCTTTATCTTGTTTGAGACAAACTATAAATATAGAAAAGAATTACTTTATAGTGAAAAGAGTTGGGAAGAGGTTGTTAATAATAGATTGCCAAGAGAAATAGGTAAAAGAAATTTCCATCCAAGATTTAATAGTTGGTCCATTCTTAGTCTAGGTAAAGTCCATCTTGTTGTGATAGGAATGAACAAGAACAAATAAGTTTTAACCAATGTAATAAGAATACCCATTGTTGTTCCAAAGACTCTACCTACTTTATTTATTTCAAAATCAAAAAACTCCGGAACGGATATGTACGGAATAGAGATATTCCAACCGCCCAAGTAAAGAACTGCTACAAATAATGAAGAGACTAATAAGTTTAGATAGGAAGCAACATAAAATAAACCAAATTTGATACCCGAATATTCGGTTTGATAACCTGCTACTAATTCTTCTTCTGCTTCTGGTAAATCAAAAGGTAATCTCTCACATTCTGCTAGGGAAGAAATGAAAAAAATGATAAATCCTATAGGTTGACGCCACAAATTCCATCCCCCAAAACCATATTTTGATTGTGCTTCAACTATATCAACTGTACTTGAACTGTTAGATAATCATAGTCGGTGATGACATCACTGTTCCCATCGCTATTACAGAACCATACATGAGATTTTCACCTCATATGGCTCCTCGAAGGCCATAAATAAATCTAAGGGCCAGATCATATTATTTATCTCGATATATTTGTAGGATAAATAGGATCCAAATCTATCGGATGCCCCCCCAATTCCAAAATTTGACCAATGTAATTCTGTCTGTTATAATACTAAAATAAAGTACTTCTGAATTGATCTCATCTTTTAAGAATTTCAATTTTTCTTTCTTGAGCAATAACTTAAATCTTTCAATAAAATACTTCTTGTAGAAATACCAATAAATATTTTAACCTATCATTTTCGATTACGAAAAATAATTAGACAGTCCATTATTTCATGAATAAGGACACGAATTCGATTTCTATGAATATCGATATAGGAAAGAAAGAAGAAAAAGGATCTCTTTTTTTCTTTTTCTATTGTAATTCTATTCTTTTTTTGTTCCTATTCTTCCTTCTGAAAAAAAAAAGGTAAAGGATTAGTTCGTTCCTGATAGTCATTTGTTTAATTGGTGGATAGGAGCGTACTCTGGATCGGAATCATGGGGAGTACTGCCTGATCATTTCTACTAATTTAAAGCCCCAATTAATATTCTTTTATTTTGGATAATTCTATTACTAATCTTTTATGTATCTTGGTGTTCCTAACCATCCACTCATTTTTATTTTTACTCAACTGCTCGGTAGCATTACAGTAAATGATAGTAAAAACTCACTAAGGTTGATTCTTTGAGCCCGCTTTCAAGCCAGGATGACTAATCAACCAATTTTGGGACAAATGATCTCATCTTCTTATGTTTATTTCTGCTTTACTGTTGTACATAAGAAATGAGTCTCGATTTTTTTTACTGCAAATTTAGAAGCTGTTTTCTTTCACTCATATAACTATCTAATTTAGTTCATCAATTCAAATGATGAATAAAAAAATAAAGATATATATTCAATTTATTTTACCTTCTTCCTAATAAAGAAAAAGGCAATAGGGAAAAATTTTTGTTTCAACGAATCGCACGTAGAGATATGGATAATACACAGAGAGTTAATGGTATTTCATAACTAATCGATTGAGCGGCAGCTCGTAGACCACCTAAAAAGGAATATTTATTATTTGATCCATATCCTGACATAAGAAGTCCAATGGGAGCAATACTTGAAATGGCAATCCATAAAAAGACGCCGATATTTAGATCCGCTAAAACAAAGTGATAGCCAAAAGGAATTACTGAATAGCTTAATAGAGTTGATATGACTGCTATGGATGGTCCGATACTGAATAAACGAGTATCTCCTCTAGATGGAAAAAGATTTTCTTTGAAAAGTAGTTTTGTTCCATCCGCTAGAGCTTGAAGAACTCCAAAAGGACCGGCATATTCAGGTCCAATACGTTGTTGTATCCCTGCAGAAATTTCTCTTTCTAACCACACAATTACTAATATGCCTATCGTGATTCCCAATACAAGAGTCAAAATAGGGACAAGCATCCATATAATTCCATAGACTTCGTTTAAGGATTTCAATCTGGAAAAAGAATTGATAGCTTGTACTGTTGTTGTATCAATTATCATTTCAACGATCAACTTCCCCCATAATAATATCTATGCTACCTAGTATTGTCATAATATCAGCCAATTTCATTCTTTTAATTAATTGAGGAAGAATTTGCAAATTGATAAAACCCGGCGGACGAATTTTCCATCTCCAAGGAAAACTACTTTGATCCCCTATTAGAAAAATTCCCAACTCTCCCTTTGGTGCTTCAACTCGAACATAAAGTTCTTGTTTCGGCAATTCAAAGGCGGGAGAAGTTTTTTTACTAATAAATCGATATTCAAAATCATTCCATTCTCGATTCCTTTCTCTATCAAAACTTCGAGTTTCTAAATTTTCATAAGGCCCCCCTGGAATCCCTTCCAAAGCCTGTTGAATAATTTTTACGGATTCCGTCATTTCACCAATTCGGACTAAATAACGAGCTAATGAATCCCCTTCTTTTTGCCACTGGACTCCCCAATCAAATTCGTCATAACACTCATAATGATCAACTTTACGAAGATCCCATCGTACTCCGGAAGCTCGTAGCATTGGTCCTGATAAACCCCAATTTATTGCTTCCTCTGCACTAACAATACCTATTCCTTCAACGCGTTCTAAAAAAATAGGATTTCGCGTAATAAGTTTTTGATATTCAGCAACTCCTGTTAAAAAATAATCGCAGAAATCCAAACATTTATCTAGCCAGCCATGAGGTAGATCAGCTGCTACTCCTCCGATACGAAAATAATTATGCATCATTCTCATACCAGTGGCAGCTTCGAATAAATCATATATTAACTCTCTTTCTCTAAAAATATAGAAGAAAGGGGTCTGCCCACCAATATCTGCCATAAAAGGGCCAAGCCATAAGAGATGAGAAGCTATACGACTCAACTCCAACATAATTACTCTAATATAGCTAGCTCTTTTAGGTACTTGAATATTTCCCAACTGTTCCGGTCCATTTATTGTTATCGCTTCTGTAAACATAGTAGCTAAATAATCCCAACGTGTTACATAAGGCAAATATTGTATAATTGTTCGGTTTTCCGCAATTTTTTCCATCCCTCTGTGTAAATAACCTAATATTGGTTCGCAGTCAATAACATCTTCACCGTCTAGACTAAGGATGAGTCGAAGAACGCCATGCATTGATGGGTGGTGGGGACCCATATTGACTATCATAAAGTCCTTTCTTGTAGCTGGTACATTCATAGGGGGTTCCTCGATTTATTTTTCCATGAATTACTGAAAACGAAAAGAAGTTCATCAAAATTCAAGTTTAAGATCTAATAAATCAAATAATAAAAAAAAAAAAAGACTCTTCAAATTAACGAGTTTTTGATTCCCGAATGTTCAACTGGCTAATTAATTCTTTATAACGTACTCCATTTTTCTTTGCCAAATAAGACAGTAGTCGTTGGCGTTTTCCTAGAATTTTCCGTAAACCTCTTTGAGATAAATAGTCTTTTCTATGTAATTCCAAATGTGAAGTAAGTCTTCGTATCTTATTAGTAAAACTTACTATTTGAAATTCAACGGATCCCTTGTTTTCTTTTTTGTCTTCTTGTGAAATAATTGAAATGAATGAACTTTTTACCATAAAATGAAATCCCCCTCCTCCCGCCTTTTTAAGATAGTTTTATTGATCAGTAATAATAAATAATGGAATGTTAAATAAGAATGCCAGTTTGTTTGAATTTGGTATACACAATAATCTTCAATTCGGTAGGAATTCCTAATTTTGTCAACATTAATCAATCCAATTTTTTTTTATTCGGCTAGAAATACATAAAGAATGGTATATTTCTTCCCTTACAAAAGAAAAAAAAATTATATCTATATCTAAAAATTTAAAACGAAAAATTGGATTGATTCATTTTTAGATCAAATTGATACATGATTGAATTCCATGTATCAGAATGGAATATGGGATGTAAAACAATGTATATGGACCTCTCCTTGTTTTCATATATTTCATATACTAGATTAGATATGCTATGGGATATATATGACAAATGGACCTTTACCGAATTTTTAATCGTGGACATATATGTATCCTTATCATACTAAACCGACTAGCATTATTGGTATCAAACCAATAGCGATTTATACAAGCTAAATCTTCTAATCGATAATTGGGCCAAAGAAAAAGTTTTAATTTAATTAGTTTATTTTTATCTCTATCAAAACGTTTGCTTTTATCTATAATGTGAGCGTGGTTTTTTATGTTATTATTATTGATAATTTCTGTATTTATATCATTTCCATTTTTTGAATTGAAAGAAATTAGAATTCTCAATTCTCTACGATGTTTAGAGGATAAAAGATTTTCGGGAACAAGTAAATCATAATTATTTTTGTCTTTATTTCTAGTTAAACTTTGATTTATTACAATAGATTCGGTAAAATTCTTTTTATCAATATAGTTTTTTTTTCTGTATCTTTGATTAATTTGTTGTTTTCTCTTATGAACCAATAAAATATTTATGGTTTGATACATAATAAATTTTCCATCATTTTTTACCGACAGACGGGTTGATTCGATAATCAATATTCCCTTTTTCATCAATTCTGTAAGAGTTAAATCTTTCTGAATCATTAGAATATCTAGACTCAGTTCTCCCCTTTGAATAGAGGATATAATAATTTCTCGTGGATTTGTCAATCTAAGCAGGAGACAATATATTTTTATATTATTGATTATTTTTTCATTTAAAGAATCATCCCATCTTAATTGAAAGCATAAATATCTTTTTAGCAAGAAATCAAGTTCTGCTTCCGTATTACTTTTGTATTGCTTTTTCTTTCTACGCTCTTTCCTGTCTGATCTTACATAATCTTCTTCAACATCTTTTTCTTGGTTTACTAGAACTGATTCAAGATCTACTTGATCCTCAGACTCTTTTTCTTCATGATTTTGATTCTTTAATTGAATGGATTTTGTTTCATTTGATGATATAGATATAAAAGGATCGTTATTTTTCTTTTTGTTGATTTTTTTATTTTCACTAACATTTTTAGTTCCATTAAAATTTAAAAAAAGTAATTTGATTGGTATCACCCATGATTTTATCTTATATGCGTTGCAAAGTATCACAAATTTTGGAAAGAACCAAAATTCTAAATTTGATGTGGGACGATCTAGTATTTCTTCATTCATTCCCATCCAATCAAAAAGGTTTTTTTTTTGTTTGGTTCCGGTATTGATCCAGGATTCAATATCGACTTTCTTTCTAAGACCAAAATGAAGAATTCTCCAATCCAAATATTTTCTATGCGAGCTTTTTTCCGTATCGATAATATCATCTTCTGCTAGATGCTTATTGACAGGGATACCTCCCGACATATCAAATAATTTCCTTTTATCTATTTTGTAATTATAAAAAAGCTCTTGCTTATTATTTAATTGGAATGGTAATTCATAAATGGATGAGTCTTTTTTATTTTCATAATTAATGGATTTATATAATAAAATATTATATCTATAGTATTTTTTAAAATTATCTTTTTGGTTCGATAATGAATCTACTTCAAAATTATTTTGTTTTTCATAATGAATTAATTGGTCTTTGTCATATAAATTCCATTTATTTAAATCTTTATTTTGAATCATATGCTGTTGATTCATTCTATTTCGCCATTTTTGCGATATTAAGCTAGACCATCTGATCTGAGATAAATCGTATTTATATTGATAATTACTTCTTACCCAGTTTTTCCATTCATTCATTACAGAATTTCTAAAATTTGTATCTTTTAATTTGAACTGAAATCTTCCTTGGACTCCAAAATAATCTTTTATTTCATTCTTAAGAAAAAGAGATGCTCCATGATATTGAAGGACAGATCTTAACTTATATAGGTTAATAACTTGGACTTGTGATAATTTGTAAAATACATATGCTTGTGACAAGGAGGTTATGTTATAAAAAATCTTCGAGTTCTTATTAAAATTACTATAATTTAATGCCTTTTTTATAATCGAGATAAAGTGAATTGGTGTATTTTGATTTGTTTTATCAATTCTTTTGTTATTTTCTTTTTTATTATACATATAAATGTATTTATTAATCATTTTTCTTGGTGATTCAAGAAAAAACTGTACATTGATCCTCGGAATATTAATGATAGCTAGAAGGATATCTATATATATCTTTTCAATCAAAATTTTGATAAAAAAATATGATTTACGGACTAATTGAGCATTGTTTCTTTTTAATATCTGTAAAATATTTTTTGATGATTTTAATTTGAATCTTTTAGCATTATAACTTAGTTTGTTAGGACTAATATTTCTTTCTGAGATTAGAAATCGTTTTTTCTTTTCTTTTGTAATTTTTTCTATTTGATTTCTTATTGTCTTTGTTCTGGCATTCAGATCTTTCATTTTTTTTTCTGTCAGTGAATAGTTTATCCAATCCATAGATCGAATTGAAGTGGAAAATTTATGAATAGTCCGATTATTGATTGGTGAATTTTTTTCGTTTTTAGTTTCATTTAATTCATATACTTCTCTAAATCCAAATAATAGAATTGGATTTCTTTTTGATTTTGAAAATTTATTTATTATTTCTTTTAGAAATAGAATACCTTTGATGAACCAGTTTTTTGTTTCTTTCGGTAAATGTAGAAATAGTTTTCTTTTTTCTTTTAAAATTGTTAGAGTTAGAAAACCATTTTTTTTCAACTTTCTAATTTTTTTTTTTAGTTTTTTAAAAATAGGTTCAAAAAGTGAAAGCTCTTTTCGGGGAGAACCAAAAGGAAGTTCAGCTTCCATTCCCCAAACTGTTAAAAAACAAAAATCATTTTTTTGTCTTTTCTTTTTTATTGGATCTTTAGAAAGGAATTTAAACTTAGATCTGTGCCAAGGTTGTAGTCGAAAAGGAAATAGGATCTTTATTTGAATACCGTCTGTTAACCAGTTTTTCGGAAATT